TACTACCCGAAAGCATACCGCCCAAACAAAGGATACCATCTCAGGCATAGCAGAAAGCAAGGTCAACCAAACCAATCTACCCCAGCCACCCAAGCCAATATCGCCGACAAGGAAGGAAAGGCTACTGCCTTGGCTACTAAAGAAAGGAGTCTACCTATCACTAAGTGGGAAATGAACCCCGGTGCTAGCTTTTATCCTCCACTCTATAACTAAAAGCCGGTCTAAAAAGTCTATTTTGGCTAAGTCAGCAAAGGGGTATGCTTTTCTTTCGAGCTAGGTAGTGAGCGGACTAACCCTAAAAAAGGGAGAGAGATTCAACCGCTAAAGAAAGCTAGCAAATCGACGATTTGAAGTCGGTTCGGGCCCTCCTAAAGAGGAGAGCCAGTCCCTTTCCCCTGCCAATTATTCAATCAGCTTCAAGATCTTGTGAATAGTCTCTCGTGGAACGCACCTTGACATAACTTTCTATTCGGCTAAGAAAAAGACCTCTCCCTGCGATAGATCCGCCTTAACGGGGGATACAGTCCGCATGAAACATTCACTTAGTTGATAATTCCACCCAGCAGCGGTCAGTCTCGCTACCTTTCTCTATGAGCGGCCGCCATCTAACCAGAATTTCAGTGTGTCAGAATTTTAGTACAGAAATTGGAGTTCAAAAGCTTTCTAAAAGTCTTCCCTTGATTTTCTTATTCTGCGCCCGTAGTGCGGTAGTCGGGTTTTATTACTTTTCAAGTCAGGGTAGCCTGCTAGCGCTTCGCCTCCGTTTGCTTGGTCGTTTGTTCGTAACAACAAGGTAGCTATAGTAGGTGGATGAGCACCCCCTAGCGCGAAAGCCGTTGCTTGTTTGCTTGCAACGTAAATAATCACTCTTTCTCCTTTTCTTTGCCGGGAAGTCAGTCCGTTCCGTGGATTTGATCAAGCAAGCAAGCTAGCGAGCCAGGAAACTGGACAATTGAGGACACAGGAAACACAAAGATATGAGAAAGGTTCGAGTGATTTCGACTAAGAGTAATTCCACTCTGAAAAAGGTTGAAAAAACGCCTTTCCATTTTCTCTCATTTCAATCTCCGCGAGTTCGGTTTGTCTACAAGACTCAATCAAAGTAGTTCGTCCCCCTTCTCAAGTTCCAGATGTCAGCTCTTTCACTTGGTGTTCCCTATTCTAAGACATCAACACCCGCTTTACCTTGAACTTCGACTTAGGTAGGTTTCGACTTCAGCCTCAGCATCGTTCTCTCTTTCTTATTCTTCATCCGAATCCTATTTTTTCCTCCTTGTAGCTCCCGAAACGGATGTTTTAGTTGTTCGTGGGGTTTGCCTATATGCATGTATTTTCTTTCTTTTCTAACGGTGGAGCATAGTGAAAATAGAGCCGTTTAAACCACGAAGTGCCCTAAGGTGTTTGCCGTTCGGGCTAGATAAACTTACCTTTCTCTGCCCTAGGCATGTTCCATTAAACCCGTTTAGGGAGGGTAACCCATGTTAGGACGAGACATCACCATTCCTGGATTCAGGCAATGGGACAGGTTCACCCAAGAAGGGGAAAGAGAAAGGAATGTAATAGAATAGGCGCGTTGGCCCTAGAAGAGAAGAGATCGAACCTAAGAGCACAGAAACCAGCTGAAACCCGGCAATCCCCACTCGCTTCATTCTATGCTTGAAAGGATCAGAGACAGAGGGACAGACGCAAGTCGATACAACCAGAATGACTAACAAAAGTACGTTCAGTTTCAGCATCCGGGCCGGACCGACAGCGGAAGCCTAGCACTAAGTGCAATCTCCAGCGACAACGGTCCAAAATGCATGAAGATGAATTGCCCGCAAACTATGGACGGTATAGAAGATTCACTTCACGCATACACCGAGAACACGGCATAGCCACACCCCTTATAAATAACAAGGCCATTGCTTGGCTGGTTTCTTAAGTTAATTGGGTCACAATAGCTGGTGTGAAGCAAGAAGGAAGAGAGAGGCCTGTCCACAAGCTTGATGTTCAAAAACCCAGGATCAGAGTCCTTCGCCCTAGAACTTGTAACTCTATTTTCATTGGTCGCTCCTTGATTAGAGCATGGCAATTCGATTAAGATTTAGCAATCAATTAAGAAGGAGCTACCCGAGCTCAAGAGACAGCTTTGAGTCTTTCCCCTGGGTTCTGAGAAGAGCTGGTTTATGGGGCACCGGGCTAGCTCGCAAAGAGAAGTTGAATCATAAAGATCCAGACTGCACTGACTGGGGCTGTCAGCTGATCTACGACCACCCTAGTGTTTCGGCAGTATGCGTATTAGTTGATCTCTTGAAGGATATGCCCAATCGTATTTGGCTGGGGATGGGAAAGTTTGGGCGCTGGCAACGAATCATTTACGAGAATCCCCCGATCTAAATCCTTCTTGTCGTATGAGAGGCTACAGCCTAGATGAATGCAACGCCAAACCTGTTATAAATAAAGGCAAAGAACCTTTGCAGGATGATACTATGAACCCTAATGGAGCCAAGGAGAAACCAGTTGCGGGCCAGGGTGAGACTTCGAAAGCTGCTGAGAGTGTAAAGCCAGTCACACGAGCGGATCGAAAGAAAAAATCAAGAGCAGCGTGGGATTGGGAGGTTTTCGGTTGCGCCTAGTCTGGATGACCATGAAGTGCAACGAGTTAATGCTGCTACGAATGAGGAACAAGCCAATTTTCTTGATAATAATAATCAGAATGGAATGGCGAGATGGCTGGTTATGTTGAATCCTTGGTATCAACACTGGTATCCAATTATAAGGTGAAAGCTAGTGTGCCCGTGCCTGATGCAAGGGTAGAAAAGGAAAATACAAACTTCCGTTTGAATGAAAAACACGCTCTTGAACCTGAGAATTCTGGTGCATGTGATAATAGAACGCAGGAGAATGTAGATCAATTGGATCTCGACAAGGCAATCAGATATAGAGAGTTGAATAGCTTAACCATTTCAGATGCAGGCAAGCGTATTAACTCTAAAACTGTGATGGATACGTTCCAGTTGATATCGACTGCACCCCTCAAACGTGTAGATGATGTGAACTCTCGGGAGGAAGCGAAGCGGTTGAAAAGCCGAAAAGATTCAATAATGAACTACAGGCCAGATTTGAGAAGATTATAAACAATACTAGCTGCTACTGAAAATGAGTCGGCACAAACTCTTATCGAACATCCGCCATTGAAAAAGGTAAGTGACTCTCGAAACAAAGTCTTTGTCTATAGGGGAGGGGTTTGACTTTCTATCAACTAAAGTCTGTTCGTTTCCTCTGTAAAAATGAAATGGCAAGAACTCATCTCGGGCAAGAACCCCTAAATAACTCATTTCGTGGATCAAGAAATTCAACACTGGAGTGCAGCGCAGGGCTTCCTCTTTGAGTGGAAGCCCCAGCGGAACGGTCAACTAAGAGTTAACAATTAGAATTGACTAAAGAAGCTAAAGGGGAACAGTCTTAAGAGTAAATCAAATGAACGTGAACGAGTTGGTCCACTTGCTAATCAGCTTGATCAAGTAGGGCGATTGTTCGAGTAGGTCCTATCGGCTTGACCTCTTTTGTCGGTACATCATCACTATTTGTCGTCTGTCAAAAAAATCCATATCCTTACTCTTACTAGAGTGGTCGAAGTGCTTCCTGAAACAAGCACGAAGAAAGGGTTAGGAAATAACTCGTATCAGGAGACACACCGTATGAGTTTTTGTAGGAGCAAACAGACCGAGTTTCAGACCTATAATAGGAGCAGGCAATGGAATTGTATCACAATCGGAATATGTTGAATAGGCATAATAGCCCGTCTTAGCCACCTTATTTTGAAGGAGCAAGCCAGCTTCGGTAGTGATAGTAGCTTCAAAGGAATTGGTAGTATGTCTTGAATAGGAAAGCATTCAAAATGTATGAACTCAACCCATGTTCAAGAGCTTGAACAATGAAGTGAAAGGCTTGACTTTAGAGTTCGATCTGGTTTTCATCATTTTCGACAGAAAGAAGGGAGTGTTTTAATTTCCTTTGTTTGTTGACCGAATCTCATCTTTCTCAGTGCCGATATTTGGCTTTTGTTTTGGCTTTTAATTAGCCTAAAAGTTCAAGAGTAGGCCCGAACCGCTCTCCCTTTCCATTTAATCACTGACAAAACCTACCTTTCAATTTGACTTAACGAAACGACTTCGATTTTAGAACAATCAATCGAACGCGTAAGGCTAAGGTAAGGGCCTGTTCATAATCCCTATTCAAATTGCTTGCTTGACTAATTAAGAGAGTTTGGACTAGCGAAGAGGCTTTGATGACGAAGCGAAGGTACGAAGTGGATTTCTCATGGCCCTCCCAATAAATCATTTTTATGCTATACGAGCATAAACAATAACCATTTTTTTTATGCTGGTCGGGGGAAAACAGGTTTGATTCATTTTCCACGTAGGGAAGCATAAAAGGAAAGCGGTCCCTTACCTTGTGACCTCTATTTCCTTCCCGTAATCGAACCTTTTACAGAAAGCAGCTCACACTCGGTAATAAGACTTGAACATGGATTTTTTCCCATCGACTGGACCTTTCACAGGGATCAGGAACAAGGACCAGAACGAATAGGGAATGGGAACTACTCTTTTCGTTTCGGGATTTGAGTAGGTAAGGGCAGCGGGACCAGCAACATAAACAATCGGACCAAGCAAGCTATTAAGCCAACTAACAAAGCCACAAGCGTCAGGCGGGCTCCTTTCTTAGCTCTACGATTAGGGAGTACGGCACCTTCCCTTCTCTTGGTTGAGCCCATCCGGTCCTTCTTTTCTTCATTCCGGGTATGCTCTATCAGTCTGTCCCGATTCCTCTAGTTATGGAGTTCCGGACTTGCTTTCTTGAGTGCAGGACTCCGGCTCAATGGCCGATTTAGTCAAAAGGCATTCATAAGCTATATCTTCCTATAGCATATACCTGTAAGATCGTTAATTGTCTGCATCTGCCCTTGCTTGGTCCACAAATTCCTTTATTTCAATATATCTCGCTTTGTTCTGTTCCCGACTTTGAATTCGCGATAGATCTTAGCCTCGTCTGGCTTAGCTCATGGAATAGTAGCTCTGGAGTGAAAGAAAAGCCCTTATATAGGAAAATCTTACCCGCCTATCAACCCTTACAAGAGAGCTTCGCCTTACCTGATCCTGATATTGGAGAGTTTCCTGTAGAGCGGGAAGGCTTAGCTCAAAGACTTGAAAGAGCTTGTTGGAGTAAATTGATAAAAGTCAAGGCTTGATAAGTAAAGGAGTGATACAGAGAAGGCTACTGCTACTGCGAAAGCCCCTAAACTACAGGTTTTTAGCGTCCTTACGTTTTTCAGCAGAATTGGAGCATGACAAAAGAAAGATTCTTCTGTGGCCAATAACACATCATGAATAACAAGTTCGTTGTACCTTACCTAATGTTTGTTGCCATAGTTGAGCCTCAGCCTCTATGCATGAATCATCACAAGATATACTATGAATGGCTGGTTGGAGTGGGCAGACTACTTATGATCGAGTGAGGCTTACTTATATTTATAAAGATGCAAGTTTGATAGGGAATGGGCGGATGCTTCAACGGGAATGAGAGTTGTTGGGGGAAAATCTTAGGCTCAATAAGTGCATGGAAGCGTGCATAAGTTCCAAAAGGGAAGGGGGAGGGGGCGAGCGGAGTGAGCCGTTTCAACCGAAAAATTGCCTAATCAGTTGAACCCGGGTGATCGGGAGGGAATGCCAACAAATACGATGAATAGTATGTGTGGTTAGCGAGAAGGGCTAAATGACTTTGAGTCCGCCCGCGCCAGAGATAGATAAGAGGTGGACCAGCTCGAGGGCCAACTATGTATCAAAATTGAAGCGGTCCAAGATCCATTACAAGCGGGGCCTAGCCTGCTTGACTAGTGGGAAAGGTGCCAAGCCTGGCCTGATTGCCCATTAGTAAGGAAGGATAAGAGCAATAGGCCTCAGACTGCGATGTCCTACTGGACTAGGATGGCGAATTCCCCGGAACATGTCTGACTTTGCTAGCTCCTGTTGCTTAGGAATCAATTAGTGCCGTTCCCGACGAACTCGAACAGGGAGACGAGACCTCATGGCGTGAGAAGAAGTTTTTGTCGGAAGAACCGCTAGGAGTACCTCCGCTCCCGAATCAATCCATTCCGCAGCTCTTCCAAATCTCGATCTGAACATTTGCGTAGATGAGGTCTGAGTCTACTTCCTTTTCGATTAAAAGAAAGGTTCTTAGCCGCATTGATTCTTTATCCCCGGATGGAATGGATATTGATAGATTCCTAGTGCCTACCTTACTTCAGGGTCGGGGTCAGGAAGAGAAAACATTCGACCTGGTTCAGGTTCACCTATATACCATTAAGCAAAAACGAAAGCAAGTTTAGGTTTAACCTTTAGCTATTTCCCGATCTGTCTTTTGAAAGGAACCCAATTCGAAACATTGGATATCCCAACCCCGGTGGAAGCCTATTAGTCAGTCGGTCTTCAACTCCCGGTAATATTCTACCTAGTGAGAAATGCCAATTGCGAGCTCTAGCAGATGTTCCCGATCTTTAATTTCACATTTCATTTAACTCCCTTCTTTTCTGGTAAGGAAAGACCTAAAACCGTGCCGTCTCAGCTTACTATTTACTTTAGGTTGAATGTTTGCAAATCGCCTGAACTTTTAGAGTTTCAAGCAGGAACTTTCCGAAAGGAATCTTGGAAAATCGGCCTAAGAAAAGAAGACGAGGTGAAGGAAAGCAGAATTATTTGAGTGTTCCGGGGAGATCGAATATTAACTAGCTAACTCGATGGAACGTCGAAGCTAGCCAGCTTTGAAGGAATAGGAATTAGGTAAGAAGCAAGGACCGATTGGACAGCGAAAGCTAAGCGACAAAGAGCTGGAAGAGGTTTAGGAATAAGTAAGAAAGCAGCAGAAGTAGTAGTAGGAACATGGGCACTGGAAAAAGATTCAATTGATCCAGCTCTGATAACAAAGCAGTAGGCAAGCCTTAGGACCATCCATACCTCTAAGCCCGAGACTTTTTCCCCTCGGATCGGAGCGCATCACAGAATGCTTTGTGAATAGCCCTCTCTGTTTAATACCGATACCTGTCAGATTCCATAGCTAATGAATCTCTTTCTTTTTCAACTCTTTCCCTTGATCGTCACGCAAGAAGATTTTCTTGCACAAACCTAGTCGTTATTTGTCCTGCCGATCTTGGGTGAACTGATGACACTGATGCTCCAAGACCAAGAGTTTTCACAGCCAAAGCTATTGAAGCTGCTCCCTCCCCTTCACTTGAATTCTAGCTTTCTGCTCTTCAAGAGTCAGATTGGTTCTTAGAGCTAGGAGTTGCCTTTCACAGTGAGATAGCCGACTTACTATGATTTGATGGCATTCTATCTAATAAAGACAAAGAAAGTAGGAAGTAATGAAAGAATGGATTGAAGCCGATCTTAATCTTAATAAAGATGGATCACTGGCCGCCCGAGGCCTAATCTCTTTCACTGAAGCTTAGCCTTTATTTTGAGGCATAAAAAGTCTCAATTGAGAGTACACTCCGAGGATTAAAGGAGAACTGATATCGAATGAGAGATAAAGGACGGATGAAACGAAAAGAAAAGAGAAGCAACTGGCTCTAAGCCCGCTTCTGCAGAACTCTTGGGACTAAGATTCCGTACCTAGTACAGTAAATCAGAGGATTAGACTATGTATGGATGTAGCTTACCCGAGATAGGTAAAGGAAGAGGAGGCAAGAACTTGCTCGGCATGTGACTTCTACGGCAATCCCATGTCTTCAGGCAAGGTAGCGTTAGCTATCCCAGGTTGTGAACTGGCTCCGATCAGTGCCTATTCTCCGATCAATGGTCGAATATGCTGCCGTTCCCCTATCGGTCAAGAAGTAAACTCCTCGGATGGGTAAAGAAGCCTATCTTATCCCGAAACCGGAGATACTGGAGGACTGATTCGAGTGGATCCTGTTGCCAGAAAGAGAACTTTCCTAGTCGGGAAAAGAGGCTTCCAAATAAAAGGGGCACTTAATCTATAGAAAACCAAACCTATCGCATGCTTATGACCCGGTAACTAACTTGTTATAGGCTCCGAAGGAAGGGTAGGGTGAGTCATTCCTATCTATTCCAAACTTGCCTCCCCCGCTTATTGATTAGGGCGAGCTAGATGTAATCTCCCCTTCACTTCGATCTTTGCCTTTGCCTACGTAGTCTTTTTTCCTGCTATTTGCTTTTGCCTTCGGGATAATAGATGTATTTATTACTTCCCCTAGAGAGACTTGGGATCACCATGTATTCTAATCTTTCTCTAAACGCAAGAGCTAACTATCTATCCTTACCTTATAAGTAGGAGTAGTATCTCAAGAAAGGGGATCTTTGGACATTCTAAAATCCCCACTCTGTCCTAAGCAGATGCTCTGCAGCGTCGACGTGACTCATACCTAGGATGGGTGGCTCTCCATCTGATTCGTGAACTCACCGAGACCGGAAGGCACCTCTGCCATTGGGGAACCCTACCTATAATATCCCGTATAAAATGCTGAGTCGATAAACTGGTCACTTGGAACCGGATTCGGATGTGCCTTAGTTTAGTTCCAGGTGTGTATTCCGAGGTTCTCTATGAATCGGTTCTAGAGTAGCACTCGACGAAAGTTCCTGGCTTCACTACCGATTCCACGTTTGAGTCTCCGCCTCCACAAGAAAGTGCTAAACTCTTTGTCGCTAGTAGCGCGGGATTCCACTGCTTAACTTAAGTTAGGGCCCCGTCGCTTTATTGCCTCTTTCCTTCCCTGCGGGAGAGCTTAAACCTTGGCCGCAGATCCTACGTACTGATGGCTCTAGCCCGGACCGCTTCTCCCTCTAATCCAGTGACCCGTGGAGGTATAGTTGCTTTCTCCTCGCTAGAAGAGCCACGGGGTCTTTTTTACCATAAATCTAGAGTGAAGGACTCGTCAGACTATTACTTCACTTAGTGTTAGTAGCGGGAATGGAGAGGCAGTCTGTGGTTGTGGTGAATTGGAGACAGGCTACGAGAAAGTCAAAATAGATGGGCTTGGAAAGCTATATTATAAGGCCAAAGTCCAATCCTCCAATGTGCCGGTTGTTCCCTTCCGACTCCTAACTACCTTCCCTTCTATTTCTTTCTTTTTCACTCTCCCCTGCTGCCGCCCAAGCAATGGAATGGGACTGAATCCGCTCTAAGGTAAATGTGAGGCCGATCTCTGTCTTGATCCCAAGAAGTTAGAATAGAATGAAAGCAACCTCAATCGGGCATTCGGGTGCGACCAGGGAAGACGATCTCATCTTTGGTAAGCCGGATGGGAGGAATCCTCGAAGTGGTACCAAGCTGCTTAGCTACCGAATAGGCATGCGGATCTCTTCTTCTAATTCTAAAGAAAAAAGAGGCATTTTGCGTAAGTAAGAAAGGGGATTGGACCTGACCTATGAGCTTCTGGGCGAAACTGTGCTTTAAACATGCCCTTATCCGGGTTGAAGGCCTTAGCCAAGTCTCGGAAGTTAAGCCTCTGCCGACCTTCCCTCGGCGATTGGGTTCACGTAAGCTCGACCCGGATTCGAAGTAGCATCGGATGAGACTGGGATGTGGGCCTCTTTTTCCCTTTTTTGACCAGGAGGGCTCCCTTTCTTTCAACTGCCGTTTTGAGTTTTGTTTTTGGTGAACGAAAGTGAGTGCCAGGATTTCCCTGGTAGGTACACATCCTACACATTCAGACTGCTACGTTTCGATCGGAAGACGTCTTGCCGAGGCTCCGACCACTCCCTAAAAAAGCCCATCCCGGAGCGCCCCCAGTGAGCTAGGGGCAGTTAGCTGTCCAACATGCTTCTGCTTTCGTTCCCCTCGACTTTGTTCAGCAGTTTGCTTCACTCATTGTTATGAATCTTGATGGTGAATGCTCGCTTTGCCTGATAAGTGGACAAGGGATCTTTGCTTTAGTTGCCTTAGCTAGCCTATATTGAACTGAACCCTGGACGGATTGGTTCCAGTTAGGCGAATTGGTCTCTGCTACGCTATCTTAACAACTTGAGTTAGCCTCTAGCCTTTTTCCTGGCCTAGGAGCTGTCTGTGAGTTTGCCTCATTGTACACCAACTTTCCCATCAAATTGGCTTAGGTCAGTGCTCACCCAAACAATCTGTATTGCACAACCTCTTATCTTAGAATCACACCTTCCTTTCTCTTCTGACGCTTTGATCTTCGGTCATTGGCGGCTGCTTTCTTAGTGTTGCTTGGATCCTGCCTACTTTCGACGTTGACGTATATAGAATAGAGCCTAATCGTTAGAGTCTCGACGTGGCGGTGTACGCATCGCTCTATAGCTAGAGCGAAGCGAGTCGCTGGCAACTGTTTTCTTTCCTATCGGGCCAGATGCGGCCGAGAATGTTATGTGACCAAGGACGATTTTGTGGAAGGGAAGGCTGACCCTACCTATAATATAAGGATGTTTGCTGATTAGCGAGAAGACACTGGCAGGAAGGTCTTGAAGCTCAACAAAGTAAAAGCCCGTTGACCTAGAAAGGATCCATGGAGCTCTTTCTTCTTGTGCCCCATCCCAAAAGCATTGAAAAAAGATAAGGAAGGGTCAACTAGTGAGAAGTCTTACCCTGGGAGTTTATACCTTTATTGGCTTTGCAATCCCTCTTAAGAAGTGGTGTCAGGTCAACAAGAGATTCTATTGATTCCGTTCAGCGAAAGGAAAGGTGTCCTTCTCTCACGAGTTTGATACCCCCACCCATAGATCATCCAGGGCAATCCGCATGAGTTTTGCTGTTCATACATGAGCCATAGAAGGAAGCTGCCTGCCTAAAATAAGGCTTTTTGAATAAGCAGTTCCATAAGCTCCAGTTAAAATTCGATGACCGAACAACTTCAAGATAAACTCTTTCTTTTGTATGATTTAAGGGGCCTATCTTGATTCAATAGCTACGGATAGGCTAAGAGCGCTTATTGCCAAAAGCACCACCATCAGGTAAGCCCTTTTCTTATTAGAAAGCCCTGAGGATTACATAGACTAGCCTAGTCTAATAGGAGTATGCCTAGAATTGGATCTCCTAAGGGTTGGGTATATAGCTGCTATTAGCATCTTAATTCGTAGATCGGATCTTTCCGGTTTAAGGACTGATGTCTGCTGGGCCCTCAAGCCCCTCTCTTCATTGACTCTTGGTACCTAGACACTTTGAATCAATCCCCTCTTTATATGTATCTGAGTTCGACACTCCATCCCAGATCTCTAGGAAAAGGGCTGAGAGCAAGACCATATCTAGTGAAAGTTACTAGCCCCTATACTAGCTCTTTGTTATGAGAACAAAGAGTTTGACAGTTATGATTTCAATTGAACGAATATTTAGTGAATTAGTGAATCTAACTTCCATCGACTAAGATTCTAGCACTCAGCTGTGCCATTTCTTTATTAGTTTAAGCTTGAAGTGTGAATGGATTTCCAGATAAGAAGCGCTACCCAATATTGAGCATGTGTCGGTAAAGGAAATCACAAATGAAAGGAAGTGAGTGGAAAGTCTTTCTCGGTACTTTAGCATGGTAATGAAGAGGAAATCCTGTAAGTGAAGGCCAAGGAGGGCTGACATAATTGATTCATGCTTTGCCTTATATAAGAAGGATGACTATCAAAAGCTTTTTTACCATAAGATGCTTTATTCTCCAAAGTACTAAATGATTTCCTAGTTCGATTTCGATACTTGCATCAAGTGGTCTTTTCCTTTCAGCCCCTGCATCCTATCCTATACTTGACGAGCTAGTTTCAGTTGTTGGAATTGCTTTACTTCTCCTGGCAAGTAAAGAGCTAGAGGATTAGGTCAGGCACAAAAGAGACTGTTTCAATCCAGCGGATACAGTACTTATGAAGCATGAAAATAGAAAAGAATGCTCTTTGGGCATTGCTTGTGTCGACCAGCCAAGCAGATGAGATTCTGTCTCTTCCTTTACTATTATCACTGACATTAAGGTTGACTCTCTCCTTGCTCGTTTCACTCCTTTCCGTGAAGAGCATAGTAGGCACCAAGTCGCAGTGACAACGCCTTCCTGCGTTGGTCCTCCGGTAATCAAGCAAGAACAAACAATCATTCATCGGAGGGAGCTTGGATTTCCAGTCAGGCGGATAGGTGCTCCTTTAAGACCATTGATTGTCGCTCTTTGAACAGGCAGAGACGAACACACCATTCCAACGGCAGGAGGAGGAGGAGGATATACTTTCGAACCCGACACATCCACTGCACGATCCTTTGAGCCGTAGTTCCGGGGTTTGATTGCAAAGGGAGCGGGAATGCTTTGAAGCTCAACGAAGTCAAAGCCCGTTGACCGTTGACCATGGAGGGATCTATGGAGTTCTCTCTGTCCTCCCTTTGCTTGAACTGGACTTTTCCGAAAAGGTGCTTTGCACTATATGCTGGCTCGCCCGGTCAAGCAAGCTAGCCAGTCAATCCAGCCTTCTTGCTTGGTGCGCTAGTGTGCCTGACTTATAAGTAGGCGTTTTCTTCGCTGGGTTAGA